AATTGCTGATAAAAGTTGTACATATCTATCTATTTATATATATAGAATATAATATTAGAATACAATATATAACAAAGAGAAAGTATATAATAAAATAATAAAATAAAGAGAGAAAGAAAGACTTTTTTAATCATTACATTATATGGAATGTAAACATAGTCTTTTTTTACTTTGAATTTGGAGAGATGGCTGAGTGGACTAAAGCGATGGATTGCTAATCCGTTGTACAAGTTATTTGTACCGAGGGTTCGAATCCCTCTCTTTCCGTTTCTCTTAGATGTTTGATTTATCTTTCAAATTTGTAAAATCTTTTTCATTTTTCTTTTTGTATTTTTGTAGTAGTTAAACATGTGAAAGAAATAAAATAAAACCTTAAGAAAAAATTTTTAAATCAAGCAATGAAAACGGAATAAAAAAAAACTTATTTATTTTATTCTTCCCGTCCGGGATTGCGTCCTGGATCATTAGATAGGAATCCGAAAATGAAGAGAGAAATAAAGAATATCACTACTGTGTAAACGGAAAGTTTGAGAGTAAGCATTATACAATCTCCAAGATCATTTTTTGTAAAAAAAAAATAACGAGAATAAATCGTCCATTTTTATACCCCATATCCTATTTTGACATCAAGAACTGAAGTACTCTCTAGAAATATAAAAAATGTCAAAAATTCGAATTCATTTGTCATAAAAATCTTTGATTACTAAAATTGTCTTTCATACCCAGAATTGGATATTCTGTAGGACCGGATATCTTTCACTGGCAAAGAAAAAGGGTCAGAGTGGAGAAATGGTAGGATTCAGATTTCTGACGTCTATACAAGAGTTTCAATGTTTGAATTGAGGATTCATATTGTAAGACTTGGCTAATCTTCTCAATTCAGAGAATTTCTCGAATGAATTTTTAATTTTCTAGGATAGTATTAAAGATCTTATCGAAAACTTACGGCAGCTTGCCAAACAAAAGCTAAGAGAAAAAAAAACAAAGGTATGACTGGCATAACATCTACAATTGGATTCAAAAAAGCATAGGCCTCGGGCAATTTGACGAAGAAAAAACTACTCGAATAAAGGGCAGAATTAATACAGATATAGATTAAAGTAAAGATATTAAGCATAACAGACTTTTTTTGTTCTTGGAGATAATTGCATTTTGATTGCGTTATTGATATAAGTAAAACGAAGAAAATTTAAATAGACAAAAATCTTTCTTTTTCTTTGAATTAACCCAATCAAAAATCCTCCTATTCTTAAAGGCGAATAGAAGAAATTAAACTTTCATACAATATCTTAATTGAATTATATGTAATGATCAATAAATTAAATTGAATTCGATATCTATACGTGTCAAAAACCTATCAACAATATAATCTGTTCTATAAATTCGAGCGATATTTGGGCTGGAATTGACGACCAACTAATACCAACATTATTCTTTCTATTAGTGTCAAATAGAAAAATGGGGCGTGGCCAAGTGGTAAGGCAACGGGTTTTGGTCCCGCTATTCGGAGGTTCGAATCCTTCCGTCCCAGAATACATTCTATTAGAATCAAAGATGCTTTTTTAATAACTTTTTCTTTAAAAGTCTAAGATTTGATAGAATGTGATTCTTATGTGTGTTTTTTAATCATTCTTCTATGAATCCTATTGTTTTTATTATATCTATTTTTCATAGAATATTTTTTTAATAATCGAAACTAAAAAAAAAGGATGGCATTTCTATTCTAAAATATGGGGTTAAATTGAGTTCTTGCTAAAAATTCTTCTTCTGAAAAATATCTACCCATCAGAAGAAGAAAGGCAAAATGAGTATGTACCAACTGAACCAATGATTATTCATGATTCCATAATTGAATCAATTCACTACCGGCTCAAAATTAGAGAAATGTTATGGTAAAACTTCGTTTGAAACGATGTGGTAGAAAGCAACGTGCGACTTGAAGGGCACGATCCATTGTGAATTCTTACATTCACCATTTTATATAGGAATGAAGGTGCTCTTGTCTCGACATCACTTGTTCTGTTCCACTAGAATCCCCTTTTTGTTGGATTGTAATGTAACTAGTCCACGATGCAGCTCGAGTAGAAAGATTAATTAATTTCTCAGGGGCAAGGATCTATGGTTAATGCCAATCAATAAATTGGAACAACTTCGTAAGGATCTCTTCTATGATAGAAATTGAAAGGATTCCAAGTTTCCAATCCAAAAGAAAAGTTTCTTGGAATTAATAAAAACTCTTTTGATACAAAGTGTATCACATGGGAATTAACCTTTTGTATGATTCTTTGATAGAAAGAAATCACAAAAAAGGGTATGTTGCTGCCTTTTTGAAAGGATTAAGAATCATCGAAGTTATGTCGAAACCCAATGATTTAAAACAAAGAAAAGATAAAGGATCCCAGAACAAGGAAAGACCCTTTCCAATTGTCTGAATAACTATACCAACTAGGATAAAAAATCTAAATCTAATTTATTTTAAACGAGACAAATAAAAAGAAGGGGGTTTAAAGACTGCTCAATAAATGAAATGGCTAAAGATTTTTCTTTGAGCTATTTGCTAATTATTCAACTTGAGTTATGAGTCGAAATGCTTTTTTCTTTTTCAGGAAGGAAGGGGGCTTAAACTATAATCGAATTTATTTGATTAGTTTATGGAATCATTTGTTGTTGTAATTCTATACAACTCGAATCATTTTTTCTCGAGCCGTACGAGGAGAAAACTTCCTATACGTTTCTAGGGGGGGTCATATTTATATAAATCTATCCCAATGAGCCGTCTATCGAATTGTTGCAATCGATGTTCGATCCCGAAGGGAAGGAAGGGATCTTCGGAAAGTAGGTTTTTATGATCCGATAAAGAATCAAACCTATTTAAATGTTCCTGCTATTCTATATTTCCTTGAAAGGGGGGCTCAACCTACAGAAACTGTTCAGTATATTTTAAAGAAGGCGGAAATTTTGCCTTAATCAAAGGACATCTAATTAAAGAAATACAAAAAGTGGGGGAGTGATAACTCATATATAGTTTTAACTTATTCTACTATTTTTTTATTTTCTCTTTTGCTCTATTCGTACCTATTCATTCTTTCCATAGAACCATATTCTATGAATTTCTTGATTCTAGAAATATGAAATTCTGGCAGTTTCTTCAATCGGGTGTTTTTTGTTGAAATTCTATTGACAATACTAAATAAGAAATAAAGTATTTTTATTCCACTTATATTCATTGAATAAACCCAATATTTTTTCTACTTTTTCCCATATTTCGATTTTTGTATCTATGTAGATTCTCTATGTAGTGCCAACCCAACACAAGTCTTTTTTTGTTTTATTACTCTTTTTTGAATATTATTTCCATTCAATTGCTTTTGTTTTTCCACTGTATTCTTTTCAAAAATTCCTTTTATATTGACAACAGTGTATGGAATAAATATAATTCATCATAATTAAGTCTACCTATTTATCTCTGTTCCATAGGTTTTTTTACTTTACTTCAGGTAAATCCTGGGTTTGTTGTATTCATTTTGATCAAAGAAGGCTTTTTGGTGAGGTCTAGTAATTTTTTTCTATTTTGCTATATTTCTTTCTTTTATTTGAGAATTTTTCTTGTATTTGTATTTTCGTCAGATCTGCTAATTTTTATGTTCAGAGTTCATTCTCATTTTTTCTTAGATTGCTTGTTTTGCCAGTTCAATGTTTTGATTGTGTGGTATAATTTCTTCATTTATTTTGATTCTGATTGTATCTACGCACCCTTACTATATTATTATAGTATATATATATAATATTTTATTATTCTATAGTCTATTCGGGTTGCTAACTCAATGGTAGAGTACTCGGCTTTTAAGTGCGGCTAAGATCTTTTACACATTTGGATGAAGCAAGGGATTCGTCCATACCATCGGTAAAGTTTGGAAGACCACGACTGATCCTCAAGGGGAATGAATGGAAAAAATAGCATGTCGTATCAATGGAGAATTCTGAGAATATTGCATTCTTACCGGGTCGGTACAAAATACTCTTTGGATTCTTGAAAGGGAACAAAAAGACATGAATTCAGTTGAAAGTTGGGTCAAATAAATAAATGGATAGAGCCTCAATAGCTTCAATTAATTCTAGGGAAAAAGTAACGAGCTTCTGTTCTTAATTTGAATTTGAATAATTACCCGATCTAATTATAGGTTAAAAATATATTAGTGCCTATATGCGGGAAAGGATAATCCCATGTGTCGATTGTCTATTTTTTAATGAATCCTAACTATTATGACTCCCATTTATGGAATAGAGGTGGATGTGTAGAAGAAGCAGCATATTGATAAAGAAAATCTTTTTTTTCCAAAATCAAAAGAGCGATTAGGTTGAAAAAAATAAAGGATTTCGAAAGGTCTTCTTATCCAATGATGAACATCAATCAATGAAATAAAATGGAAAAATAGAGGATAGAGAATCCGTTGATAAGTTTATCGAGGTATCTAGTCTTTTCTTACTACCAATACCTTGTTTTTACCGTATCGCACTATGTATCAGTTGATAGACCCTAAAATCCTCTATCTTTCGTTCAATTTTCATTTCAAATGGAGGAATTCAAAAGAAATTTCGAACTATATGGATCTCAGCAACACCACTTTGTATATCCACTTATCTTTCAGGAGTATATTTATGCACTTGCTCATGATCGTGGTTTAAAAAAATCCATTTTGTTGGAAAATTTAGGTTATAACAAAAAATATAGCTTATTAATTGTAAAACGTTTAATTCCTTATTTAATTACTCAAATGTATCAACAGAATCATTTTCTTTTTTCTGCTAATGATTCTAAGCAAAATTACATTTTTGGGCACAACACGAATTTGTATTCTCAAATGATAGTAGAAGGGTTTGTGGTGGTTCTAGAAATTCCATTTTCTCTACAATTCATATCTTCCCTAGAATTAGTAAAATCTCATAATTTACGATCAATTCATTCAATATTTCCTTTTTTAGAGGACAAATTGTTACAT